CCGATGACTTACGCCTTACCATGGCGTTACTCTACCGCTGAGTTAAAAGGGCCTCTTTGATTCAATTCCTGAATGAATTACTATGCAGATAAGATATATCTATACTCTGATACATATATATTATATAGATACATATATATTATATATAAGTACATGCAATAGACTCATACTCATAGTGGTTGCTAGTGGACTGATAATTTGAATTTCACTAGTGAATGAATATAGGCTCAAAATAAATGGGTTTATTTATATTGCATAAATATCAATCAATGCAATGAATTGTTTCAAGGCCGGGCCTAATTACCCTTTTCGAGAACTTCTTGATCCCCTCTTTCCATATTTTATTTATCGTTTGTGTTTGTTAATTTCCTGGTTTAGTATGATAGGCATATCACATCTTATCTTAACAATGAATGAAAGTGGGAGAAATTTAATGAAGTTCAATCCTTTTTCTGGCAGACAACTCACTCCTAGAAATATATACCTTCATATTTTTTCTATTAAATATATTATATATTTAATATTATCCTTATATTGACAATTTCAACAAACTGTTCATACTATGAGCATAGTATGATGGCGTTCGGGCAAGCATGCCCCCATCGTCTAGTGGTTCAGGACATCTCTCTTTCAAGGAGGCAGCGGGGATTCGACTTCCCCTGGGGGTAGGGTACTACGAAAGGAAGTTGATCATGGATTATCAATAGATTGAGAATTGATTTGTCCGGGGTCGATGCCCGAGCGGTTAATGGGGACGGACTGTAAATTCGTTGGCAATATGCCTACGCTGGTTCAAATCCAGCTCGGCCCAAGGATTCGCTGAGCCAAGATCACATTATATAATCCTATAGCTAGCTATAGAAAGAATAAGAAAAAACTTTCAGATATACTCCTCTTTTTTGTTCTCATAAATTCTGATCTTTTTAATAATCTAGATTCATATCACGATCTGTAAGTCTAAAGAAAAGAGCAAAGAACCTAAAAGACTCTTTTTGTTCATTGAACGATGGATTCTCAATCGTTTTGGCAATAACAAAAGGATTAAATTAATCCCTAACACCTTATTTTTATTTTTGGGGGATTGTAGTTCAACTGGTCAGAGCACCGCCCTGTCAAGGCGGAAGCTGCGGGTTCGAACCCCGTCAGTCCCGACATACCCTTTTCTATGAAAGGGGCGATGAAAGAGAGATAAGGAGCATAATTTTTAGATCATTAAAAAAACGGAGCATAATTTAGAACTTAACCCTGTCCTTCTTTCCATTTCCCCTCGATTCTTTGTTTGTATTTGTAACCAATGAAAGCGGAAACGCAGTTAGATGATATTTCATTAGATGCTTGTACCCCGAAGGCTAGAGTTTTTTTTCGAAAAAGAATGAAAAAAAAAGGCATTTTTTATTTGATTAGAAAGATTCGGTATGGATAAAAGATCTTCTTATGTTATACAATTCTGGACGGTGAATCGATTTGCTAGCTCAGATATTGTTAGTCACGATATTGGGCCGAGTCAATATCATTATCATCGAGATGTAATTCATCCCATTGAATTTACAGGCGAAAGGTTTATCATCTCTATGGGATTAAATCCCGAGTTATTGTGAAGTAAAAAAAACGAAAGATGAGATTATGGAAGTAAATATTCTTGCATTTATTGCTACTGCACTGTTCATTCTAGTCCCTACTGCTTTTTTACTTATCATATATGTAAAAACAGTCAGTCAAAATAATTAAGTTGAATGAAACTTGACTTCGGAGTTCTTAGCAAGGATTCCCTTTTTTCTTTTTCGTCTTAAATGAAATGAGCGGACTAGAATCCGCAGTATTCTATGAGATCGGATAGTATGGTAGAAAGAAAAGAGTCATATATTTCTTTCTACCATACTATTTTTTTTGAGTATTAGACAGTTAAAAAAGCGAACTCAATTTCGTAGTACCCTTAGAGTCCACTTCTTCCCCATACTACGAGTGAAAGGGAAAATGTAAAGACTACCATTAAAGCAGCCCAAGCTAGACTTACTATATCCATGTGACTTGTGTCCCCTATCTCTATGAATATGCAGGAATTATTCCATTATTGCTCACTAATAATAGTGGAATCAATGGTGCAGAGTCAAAAAAAAGGGGGGGTGTTCTGCACCAACACTGTTGATGAACTAATTCCCTAAACCCATTTATTCTTAATATGATTTCTAGTAGAATCGGGAAACATTAAGCCCAAGCAAAATAACAACAGGTAGTGACGTCCTTCCAAGTATCGAGGGGATGTTACTAATAGAACATGTAAGATAATAAAATATCCAGTGTTTCTTTTTTCGACCTTACTAAATAAAAGGCAAAAAAATAGGGAATCAAGACGGATCGCTATCCATCACAATCACAGACCTCCATTCCCCATTTGATCTAATCCTTACCCTCTCCCGATTCTGTCTTTTAAACAAAGGTTACTGAATAGAAAAGAAAAAAAGTGCCAATCGAATTCAAGGCCTAGTTAGTAGACACTCCA